AAATAATTTTTGGATATTAGTTAATGATAATATTTTATTTGCAATAAAAAGTTATATTTCTATATTTATATATCTAAAATTTTTATTATAAATCAGCTAAATATAAGCTGTTAGGTTCATACCCTAAACATAGAGTAAAATTCTTTTATATAATATGAATATTTTATATTTAATAATTTAAATTAAAATATTTATTTAAATTAAAATTTTGATTTTTAATTTATAATTAATTTTTTTAATTTGGTATATATAAAGTTTGTTAAAAAATTTGTTTTTAATATTGAGATCTATGATAATTAATGAAAATTATATCTGGGAATTAAAATTAGTAGATTTAAAATTAAGTGCCAGCAATAGCGGTTAAACTTATTCTGCAAATTAATTTATTTAATTCAAAATTAGTTTTTTATATAAAAAATTTATTTTAATATAAAAAATTTTAGTGAAATATTTATTTTTTATTAATTAATAAATTTAATTATATATATAATTTATAAAATTTGCAAAAAAACTAGGATTAGATACCCTATTATAAAATCTAAAATTAATTGAATTAACAATTAAATGTAAAGCATTAAAATTTTAAAATCTGGCGGTTATATACTCTGATTAGAGAAACTTGTATAATTTGATTGATAATCCACGATAAGATATACTTTTTATATGCTTATGTATTGCTGTTGGAAAATAATTTATTTATTAATTATTATAATATTATTAGTTTTATATTAATTAATAATTTATTATTATAACATTATTAATTGTTATAAAATTAATGATTATAATTCAAGTCAAAATGTTGTTTTAAAAAGATTTATATGAGTTTCAATTATTTTTATTATTAGATAATTAATTTTAATTATTAATTTGAAAGAGAATTTAAGAGTAAATTTTAATAATTTTTAAAGTTGAAAAAAGTCTTATATAGCGTACAAATTGCCCGTCAATTTCGTTAATAATGAAATAAGTCGTAACATAGTAAAAGTACTGGAAAGTGTTTTTAGATTAAAAATTTTAGTTTAATAAAAATATTTCTTTTACATTGAAAAGATTAAATTTATTTAAAATTTTAATTTATTAATAAATTAATTTTAATATATATCGTAATATTTTTATGAGTATGTTAAATTTTTATAATAATAATTTTGATTAAAATTATATTTAAATATTAATATTTTAGTAAAATTTATGAAAAAATTTTTATAATAATAGTTTATATAGTAATGTGAATGAATATAAAAAAATATAAAGAATAATTTTTATTAATTTACCTTTTGGATCAGGGTTAATTAATTATTTTTATTTAAATTAAAATAAATTCCCGAATATAAAAGAGCTAATTTTATATAATTATTATAGTAACATATATATAATTAATATAGAGTTTGAAATTAAATGTTATTCGATTTTATTTATATCTGGTTATTTATGAATTGAATTGAATTCAAATATAATATAATTTTTATTTATATTTATAATATTATAAAAATTATATTATATTAATATTTTATGGGATAATCTATAAAATAAAATTATAATTAATTAATTAATTTTTAAAATATTAATTTTAAAATTAATTATTATTTTGAAAAATTTTATAAATTATTTATAAGTTTAAAAAAATTTTGAATTAATTAATATAATTTTTAAATAAAATAATTTTTTTAATAATTGTAAATATATAATTATGATTAAATTAGTAGTATAAAAATATTTAATATATATATATATATATATATATATATATAAGGAATTCAGCAAATAATTATATTCAACTGTTTAACAAAAACATTGCTTATTGAATATTAATTTTAAGTAAATCTGCCCAATGAATATATTTTTAATGGCTGCAGTATAATTAACTGTACTAAGGTAGCATAATAAATTGTTTATTAAAAGTAAACTAGAATGAAAGAATTAATGAAATATAAACTGTCTCAAATATATAAAATGAATTTAATTTTTAAGTTAAAATTCTTAAATTTGATTATGGGACGATAAGACCCTATAGAATTTTATTCAAAAATATTTTATTATATGTAGTTTTTATATAAATATAATATTTTTGAATTTTGCTGGGAGGGTAATAAAATTTAAAAAACTTTTTATTATTTAATTCTATAATTATAGTAAATTAAATAATCTAATAATATTAAAATTAAAATAAATTACCTTAGGGATAACAGCGTAATATCTTTTTATAAGATCATATTAATTAAGATGATTGCGACCTCGATGTTGAATTAAGATAAATTTTAAAAGCAAAAATTTAAAAATTAAGTCTGTTCGACTTTTAAAATCTTACATGATTTGAGTTCAGATCGACGTGAGTCAGATCGGTTTCTATCTATAATTAAATAAAAATTTTCTGTACGAAAGGATCAAAATTTTTAAATAATTTATTTTATATTAATAAATAAATTTATTATATTAGCAAAATAGTGCATTAAATTTAGAATTTAAATAGATATATTATATATATATATATAATAATAATAGCTTTATTATATATTTTAAATTTATTAATATTATTAATTTTAATTTTAATTGGAATTGCATTTTTAACATTATTTGAGCGAAAAATTTTAGGATACATTCAAAATCGAAAAGGTCCAAATAAGTTATTGTTTAAAGGTATTTTTCAACCATTTAGAGATGCAATAAAATTATTAAGTAAGGAAATTTTATTTTTTAATTCAGATTATTTAATTTATATTTCTAGTCCAATAATTATATTTTTTTTATCAATATTATTGTGATTAATTTATCCTTGAATAGTAAATAATTTTAATAATACGATTTTATTTATTTTATTAATTTTAAGAATAAATGTATATCCAATTATATTTATTGGATGAAGATCAAATAATAATTATAGAATATTAGGAACAATACGAATTATTGCTCAAATAATTTCTTTTGAAATTAGATTATTTATTATATTTTTTATTATTATAATATTAATTGAAAATTATAATATTTCACAATTATTTAAATTTGAAAAAATTTGGTTTTTATTATTAATTTTTCCGATTTATTTAATTTTATTTATTAATTTATTAATTGAATTAAATCGAACACCTTTTGATTTAATTGAAGGTGAATCAGAGTTGGTTTCTGGATTTAATGTTGAATATATAAGTAGATTATTTACTTTTATTTTTTTAGCTGAATATGGAAGAATTTTGTTTACTAGATTTATTTTAACAATTATATTTTTTAATTTTAATGTAAATTCATTATTTTTTATAGTTTTTTATATATTTCATATTTATTTAATTATAATAATTCGAAGAGTTTTGCCTCGAATTCGTTATGATCAAATAATAAATATGTGTTGAACTGATTTTTTAATTTTATCTTTAACTTATATATATTATATTTATTTAATAAAAGAATTTAACTTAATTATTAATAATTAAATTAAGTTAATAAAATATTAATTTTATTTTATATTTTCAAGATATATGCTTTTTGTCAAGCTCATTAACTTTTTATTTATCTGTATTTAAAATAAATTCTCATATTTTATAAATAAATGAAAATAAAAAAAAATATATAAAATAAGATAAAGTTATTGTTTCATTAATTATAGTATATGGTAATTCAATAACTTTTCCTCCTAATCAAGTTAAAAGAATAAAATTGTTAATAAAAAATCAATAATATAATTTTCCTAATATATTAAATTTATTTGATTTACTAATGTTATTTTTAAAAATTGATATCAAAAACAAAATTAAAATAGATAAAATTAATGCAGTAACTCCTCCTAATTTATTTGGAATTGCTCGTAAAATTGAATATGCAAATAAAAAATATCATTCAGGTTTAATATGAATTGGGGTTACTATTGAATTTGCAATTTTAAAATTATCTGGATCTCTAAAATAATAAGGAAATTGAAAATTAATATAAAAAAACAATAATAAAATTAATACAAATCCTAATAAATCTTTAATTAAAAAATAAGGATAAAATTCAACTATATAAATTTTTCTTTCAACACCTAATGAATTATTTGATCCATGTAAATGTAAAAAAAATAAATGAATAATAACAAATATTAAAATTACAAATGGTATAATAAAATGAATTGAATAAAATCGATTTAAAGTTGCATTATTAATAGAATATCCTCCCCAAATTCAATTAACTAATATATTTCCAATATATGGGATTGCGGAAACTAAATTTGTAATTACAGTTGCTCCTCAAAATGATATTTGACCTCATGGTAATACATATCCTAAAAATGCTGTTATTATTGATAAAAAAAAAATTGTGATTCCAATAAATCATACATCTTTATATTTGAATGATGAATATCAAATATTTCGTCTAATATGAATATATATTAATAAAAAATAAAAAGATGCTCCATTAATATGAATTAATCGAATTATTCACCCATTATTAATATCTTTTATAATATGAATAATTATTTTAAAAGCAAGTTCAATATTTGGGCAATAATGTAAAGATAACAAAAAACCAGAAATAATTTGAATTATTAAAAATAAACCTAATATTGAACCAAAATTTCATCATAGATTAATATTTAAAGGTGTTGGTAATTTAATTATTGAATAAAAAAACATTTTTATTAAATTATTTAATTTTATATAATTCATATTATTTTAAAATTTGGCGTAAAGCTATTTTTTTAATTATACAAATTTTTATACAAATTATTAATGTTATAAATAATAATAATAATAATAATAAAATATATACACCAAAATCATATCCATATATATAAAATATTTTAAATAAATTTATACAAAACATTTCATCATAATAAATATATTCTTCTATATAATTATATATATATATAATTATAATTAATATTATTGTTATTATTATTAATGAAGATCCAATTTTATTAAAATTTTTATTTATTAATCTAACAAAATAACTAAATAAAATTATTAATCCTCTAATGTATATAAATATAATAATTATTAAATATAATATATTAATTGAAAATATAAAATAAATAGAAAATATTGAAATTAAGTAAAAAATTAATAATAATATTTTTAAAGGATAAAAAATTCTGTTAGTTAAATATAAATAACTTAAATATAAAGTAAATAATATTGGTATTGATATAGATATTTCAAAATATAGTTTTATTAAAATTAGTTTTAAAATATAAATATTTATCTTTAATTTACAAAATTAATATTTTATTTAAAACTATAAAACTTATAAATTTGTTTCAAAAAATAGTTTAAGTTAAAATATTAATTTTGGAGATTAAAGATGTTTTTAAAAAACTTTTTTGAATGACATGATTATATATTTTTTTATTATTATTATTTATATTTAATTATATTAAATCATATTTTTTATTATTTATACTTATAATAGAAATTATGGTTTTAATTACAGTTTATTATACCATTGAATGAATACAAATAAATGAAAAATTTTTTATATATGTATTAATTGTTGCGGTTTGTGAAAGAATTATTGGATTGTCATTATTAGTAAAATTTAATTTTAGATCTGGAAGTCAAAAAATGATATTTTTTAATCTTTAAAAATGGAATTAATTTTAACACTAATATTAGTTTTTTTTATTAAAATTTTTAATATTCATTTAAATTTATTAATATTAATAATTAATCTTATCACACTATTTTTATTAAGAAAATTAAGAATATTGGATTGATGAGATATTAATTATTATTTTGGAATAAATTCTTGTAATTATGGTTTAATTATTTTATCAATAATTATTTTATCAATTATTATTATTAATTTAAAAAATAATTTTAATATTATTATAGTTATTACATTAATATTTATAATTATAATAATAAATTTTTATTCAATAAATTTGTTATTATATTATTTTTTTTATGAAAGAAGATTAATTTTTATTTTTTATTTAATTATAAATTGAAGATACAGAATTTTTAAATTATTTGCAAGATATATAATAATATTCTATACATTATTATTTTCATTACCAATATTATTAATAATTTTTTATATAAATATTTATTTTGATTCACTAATATTTTTATTATTAGAATTAAATTATATATATATATCAAATTTTATAATTATTTATATAATATTAGGATTTTTAGTTAAAGTTCCAATATTTTTTTTTCATGGATGATTATTAAAAGCTCATGTTGAAGCACCTTTTTATGGATCAATAATTTTAGCCTCAATTATATTAAAATTAGGTAGATATGGAATTCTACGTTTATTATTTATATTTAAAAAATATGAATTTAAATATATTTTAATTATAATTAATATTTTAGGAATTTTAATTATAAGATTGATATGTTTACAACAAATTGATATAAAATTATTAATTGCAATTTCTTCTGTTGTTCATATAGGATTAATATTATCTTCAATATTTATATTAACAAAATTTAGAATTTTAGGAAGTTTTTTTATAATATTAAGTCATGGATTCTGTTCATCAGGATTATTTTATTTAGTTAATGAAATTTATAAAAATTCTAAAACCCGATTAATTATATTAAATAAAGGTATATTAATATTGATACCTTCAATGTCATTAATATGATTTTTAATATGTTCTTCAAATAGTGCAATTCCATTAACATTAAATTTATTTAGAGAAATTTTTTTAATATGTAATTTATTAGTTTATTGAAAAATAATAATTTATTTTTTAATTTTATATTGTTTTTTTAGATTTATATATAGAATTTATTTATTTTCAATAATTAATCATGGTTTACATGATTTTTTTATATATTTTAATATAAATGGAAATTTAATAAGATTTTTTACATTAATATTTCATTGAATCCCAATTAATTTAGTATTTCTATTTATAATAGGATTTTAATTTAAATAATTTAAAAAAAATATTGATTTGTGATTTCAAAGATGTAAAATTTTTTTACTTTAAATTATTATCATAATAATTATTTTTGGATTAATATTATTATTATTATTATTATTATATATTATAATTTATTTAATATTAATATATATAAATAAAATTATTGTAATTAAATGACAGATTTATATAATTAATAGATTAAAAATTAATTTATATATATTATTTGATGATATAACTATAATTTTTTTAATAATTGTAACTATAATTACTTTATTAGTAATATTTTATAGAATTGAATATATAAAAAATATTGATTTTAAAAAACTAAATCGTTTCACTTATTTAATTATATTATTTATAATTTCAATATATATATTAATTTGTATACCAAATATATTTAGAATTTTAATTGGATGAGATTACTTAGGTATAATTTCATATTGTTTAGTAATTTATTATCAAAATATAAAAGCTTTTAATGCAGGATTTTTAACAATTATATTAAATCGAATTGGTGATTGTATATTATTAATAATAATTTCAATATGTATTTATGAAGGAATATTAAATTTTTCAAATTTTAATATAAATATATTAATATTATTAATAATTATATCATTTACAAAAAGAGCTCAAATTCCCTTTTCTAGATGACTACCTGCAGCAATAATGGCACCAACACCAATTTCTGCATTAGTTCATTCTTCAACTTTAGTAACTGCAGGAATTTATTTATTAATTCGAATTTCAAAATATATTAATTTTCCAATAAATAATTATTTTTTATTAATTTCAAGATTAACAATATTAATTAGTGGATTTATAGCTAATTTTGAAAATGACTTTAAAAAAATTATTGCTTTATCAACTTTAAGTCAATTAGGATTTATAATAAGAATTTTATTAATAAATTTTAGTGAAATAGCATTTATACATTTAATTATTCATGCTACTTTTAAATCTTTAATATTTTTATGTGCAGGTAGATTAATTCATGATCTTAATAGATCCCAAGATTTACAAAATTATACAAGAATATTCTATATTTATCCTTATAAAAGTTTTATTATAATATTTTCTAATTTTTGTTTATGTGGATTTCCTTTTATAGCAGGATTTTATTCAAAAGATTTAATTATAGAAATTATATTAAATTCAATATTGAATCTTATAATTTTTCTAAATTTAATTGTTGGAACAATTATAACTGTTTCCTATTCATTTCGATTATTAATTATTTTAATAAAATTTAATAATTCAAAAATAATGAATTTATTTATTAAAGATAATTTTTTAATAAATTTATATATATTAATTCTTGTTATCTTAACTTTATTTTTTTCTTATTTTTTTGTAAATTTAAAATATATAAATATTATAATTAATTTATCATTATTTGATAAATTAATTATTTTTCAATTATGTTTAATTGGAATAATGATTAGATTTATATTCTTATTTTTTGGTCAAAATAAAAATATTATATTGTTTTTTTCTAAAAATATAATATTTTTAAATAAAATTATAAAAATAAATTATAATTATTTTTTAATTTTTTCTATAAATTATGAAATTTATTTTGAAAAAATAATTATAATAACAATAAATAAAAACTTATATTTAAATTTAATAATAATAATTTATCAAAAAATAAATATAAATTTTTTTAATATTTTAAATATAATATTAATTTTAATAATTTTTCTTATATTATTAAATTATTTAAATAGCTTAAATTTAGAGCAAAATATTGAAGATATTTAGGTAAATATTAATATTTTTTAAATAATTTATAAACAAAATTTATTTAACTTTATACTGAAAATATAATATTATAATTAACTAATAAATTAAAAAATAAAAGATTTTTAATCTTAAAAATAAAGTTAGAAGCTTTATATAAATTATTTTATTAATTGGAATAATTTTATATTCAAATAAATTATTAACAATAATTTGCTATATAGCTTCAATTAATTAATTAATATAAATATATATAAAGTAAAATTTTACATTTAATTTCGACTTAAATTTTGATTATATTATTAATCTATATATTATAAACAAAAAATATAAACTAAAATTTAATATATTCATTTTAAATAGTTATTTAAAATTTCATATAATAATGTTATCAATAAAAAAAAAATTAAAAAAAAAATTACATAAGAAATAATTTTTATATTAATATAGTTTAAATATAAAATAATTGGAATTAAAATAATAATTTCAATATCAAAAATTAAAAATATTAAAGCTATAAAATAGAAAGGTAATGAAAATGGTAAATAAAATATAGAAATTGGTGAAAATCCACATTCAAAAGGAGATATTTTTTCAATTTTATTTATTTTTAATATTGAAAAAAATAAATTTAATATAAATAAAGCAAATAAAATAATTAAAATTATTATTATATAAATTAATAAATATAAAATTATATATATTAATATTAATTAAATTTTTTAATTGGAAATTAAATGTATTTTTATATACTACATATATAATAAATCCACCAATATAAAAATATATATAAAAACAATCAAATTATATCAACAAAATGTCAATATCATAATGCTATTTCAAAATTAAAATGATGAATTTTAGAAAATTGAGCTATTTCTATTCGATGAAATGAATATAATAATATTGCAATTCCAACTAAAATATGAAATCCATGAAATCCTGTTATTATAAAAAATACTGACCCAAAAATTCTATCATTAATACAGAAAAAAGATTCATTATATTCAACATATTGTAAATATAAAAAATATACTCCAAAATAAATTGTTCATTTTAATCTAATTAAAGCTACATTATAATTATTATTTAATAATCTGTTATGACTTCAAGTAATTGTAATTCCTGAAGAAATTAAAATAATTGAATTTAAAAATGGAATATCATAAGGACTAAATATAAAAATATTTTTAGGGGGTCAATTTATTCCAATTTCAAAATCTGGTGAAATAAATATATGAAAATATGTTCAAAAAAAAGAAATAAAAAAAAATAATTCTGAAATAATAAATAAAATTATTCTAAATTTTAAAAATTTTATAATTAATATAGTATGTATTCCTTGAAATATTCTTTCACGAATTACATCACGAATTCATAAATTTAAATTAAATAAAAATAATATTAAATTTAAAAATAAAATATAAAAATTTATATTTAAATAAAATCATACACATAATCTTATTAAAAAATTAAAAATTCTTAAAGAAGTTAATAAAGGTCAAGGTCTTAATGTAACTAAGTGATAAGGATGATTATAATTTGTCATTTATTTATTTTGATTCATAAAAATATAATAATAATAATATTGAGAAAACATATGCTTGAATAATTGAAACAGCTATTTCTAAAATTATTAATATATTTTGTAAAATTATAAAAATTATTAATAAAAATAATGAATTTAATAAATTTAAAAAATTACTTAATAAAATTATTAATAAATGACCAGCTATTAAATTTGCAGATAATCGAATAGCTAAAGTTAAAGGACGAATTATATTTCTAATAAATTCAATTATTACTATAAAATTTATTAATATTATTGGTGTATTCAAAGGAACTAAATGAATTAAAAATTTTATGTAATTATTTAATAGCATAAATAATATAAATCTAAATCATAATGATAATGATAAAGATAATCTAAAAGATAAATGTCTTAAAATTGTAAAAATATATGGAAATAAACCTACAAAATTTAAAATAAAAATATAAATTAAAATTGAAATAAATAATAAAATATTTATTTCAAATTTAAATATTATTAATTTAAATTCATTATATAATATATTCATAATAAAATTTCAAAATATATAAAAACGTGATGGAATTAATCAATAATTTCTTATTAAAAAAAAAGGAATAAATATAATTAATCAATTTATTGATAAATAAATATTATTTATTAAATCAAATCTTTCAAATAATCTAGTTATCAAATAAATTTTCATTTTAAATCTGCTACTTTAATACTTTTTTTTTTAGTATTGAATATAATTAGTATATAATTTATAATTAAGAAAAAAAAAAACTTTAATAAAAAAGTTAATAATAAAATTAATATTCATATTATTGGACTTATCTGAGGAATAAAATAATATTTTAAAATTTTAAATTCAATCATTAAAAATATGATTAATATTATTATTTGATTTAAAAAATCAACCCTTTTTTCAGGCATTTAATGAATAAATATAAAGAATATTTTTTTTAAAAAATTATTTTAATTTGACAAATTAATGTTATATATTTAACTAATTCTTTAAGCAATTCTGCTAAGAATTATTTTGATGTTGTTCAGCTCACTGAGTGAATATCTCAAATGATGTAGATTCCAATACGATTGGTATGTAAGAATGATTTAGACCACAAATTTCTGAGCACTGTCCAAAAAATAGTCCTGGTCGAAACAAGCATATAATAGTTTGGTTTAATCGACCTGGAATAGCATCGATCTTAATTCCCAAACATGGAATTGATCATGAATGAATTACATCAGAAGAAGAAGCTAGAACTCGATGTAATGTTCCATATGGAACTACTACTCGATTATCTACTTCTAAATTTCGAAAGTTATTATTTTCATCAACATCATCAAAATAAGCATCAAATTCAATATTATCAAAATCTGGATATTCATATCTTCAATATCATTGGTGTCCAATAGCTTTAACTGTAAAACAAGATTGATATATTCTTTCATCCATAAAATATAAAATTTTTAATGATGGAGAACAAATTATTAATAAAACAATTATTGGTAAAACTGTTCAAATCATTTCTAATATATGATTTTTTAAAGTATATAAATTTATATAAGAATTATAAAATAAATCCAATAAAGTATAAATAGTTACAGAAATAATAATTAACATAAACATAAAAGTTATGTTATGAAAAGAAATTAAATGATCTAAATAAATAGAGTTAGAATTTTGAAAAAATGAGTTATTTCATGTTGCCACTTTTAATAAAAGACTAATTTCATCTTTATATTTGAAGTTTAAATTCAATGCACTAAATTTGCTATATTAAAACTTTAAAATCTTAGGAATTTCATTATAACAATGGTTTATTGGTGGACATGTATTTAATCATTCTATTGAAATTAAATAAAATTTAAATATTAATAATCGTTTAGACATAAATCTTTCTAAAATTAAAAATATTAATAATATTAATCTATTTACTGATAATATTGATCCAAATGAAGAAATTAAATTTCAACAATAATAAATATCAGGATAATCAGAATATCGTCGTGGTATACCTATTAAACCTAAAAAATGTTGAGGAAAGAAAGTTAAATTTACCCCAATAAATATTGTAAAAAATTGAATTTTTAATCATTTTTGATTTATTATTAATCCAGTAATGATTGGATATCAGTGAATAAATCTTGAAATAATAGAAAAAATTGCTCCTATTGATAAAACATAATGAAAATGACCAACAACATAATAAGTATCATGTAAAATAATATCAATAGAAGAATTTGATAATATAATTCCAGTTAAACCTCCAATTGTAAATAAGAAAATAAATCCTAATGATCATAAAATAGAATTATTTATTAATATTTTTCTTCCATGATAAGTTGCTAATCACCTAAAAACTTTAATTCCAGTTGGAATAGCAATTACTATTGTAGCGGAAGTAAAATAAGCTCGTGTATCTACGTCTAATCCAACTGTAAATATATGATGTGCTCATACAATAAATCCTAATAATCCAATACCTATTATTGCATAAATTATTCCAATATTTCCAAAAATTTCTTTTTTTCCTCTTTCATTAATAATAATTTGAGAAATTAAACCAAATCCAGGTAAAATTAAAATATAAACTTCAGGATGACCAAAAAATCAAAATAAATGTTGATATAAAATTGGATCTCCACCACCTATTGGATCAAAAAATCTTGTATTGAAATTTCGATCAAATAATAATATAGTAATTGCTCCAGCCAATACAGGTAATGAAAATAATAATAAAATTGCTGTAATATAAACTGATCAAGAAAATAAATTTAACTGATCATAATTTAAACTAAAATTTTTTATTAATATAATTGTTACCATAAAATTTATTGCACCTAAAATTGAAGAAATTCCTGATATATGTAATGAAAAAATTCCAATATCAACTGAAGGTCTATTATGATATAATGATGATGATAGTGGAGGATATAATGTTCATCCAGTTCCTATTGTAGTTTTAAAAAAATTTCTTGTTAATAATAAAATCAATGATGGTGGTAATAATCAAAAACTTACATTATTTATTCGAGGAAAAGCTATATCAGGAGATCCTAACATTATTGGAACTAATCAATTACCAAATCCACCAATTAAAAACGGTATAACTAAAAAAAAAATTATAATAAAAGCATGTGCAGTTACAATAGAATTATATAATTGATCGTTTCTAATTCATTTTCCTGGTATCCTTAATTCTAATCGAATTAAAAATCTTATTGATGTTCCAATTATTCCTGATCATAAAGCGAACAATATATAAAGTACTCCAATATCTTTATGATTTGTTGAATAAAACCACTTTATTAAAATCTAAGATTTATATTTATAATATAAATTTAATCTTGAAAATTAATAGTTTTATTTAGCTTAAAATCTTATTAAACAAAAAAGTATTATGTCTGATTAAAGAAATAAATTGTAAATTTATTTAAAAAGAATGAATTTCTTTTAATACTAATTTATAGTAATGATATAAAAATTCTTATAAATAAATTAATCAAAATAAAAATAATTAATAAAAATATTAAAGATTTATTTAAATTTATATAATTTATTTTTAAATAATTATTTTTAATAAAAATAAATTTAATTATATTAAAATAATTTCATATCATAATTAAATTTAAAAATATGTAAATAATTATTAATAAAAAAAAATTATATAATAAATTTATAAATTCAATTAAAAAACTTCATTTTAACATAAATATTACTATTGGTGGAAGTATTATATAAAAAACAATTAATATAAAATAAATTAATTTATTAATAATATTTAATTTTAATAAATCTTTTTTATTTAAAATTGAATATTCATTTATAATAAAAATAATTATAAATAATAAAATTATATAAATAAATGAATATACAAAAAATAATATTTTTCTAACCATAATTATAATGATAAAAACAAAATTTTGCAAAATTGATGAGCAAGAAAGAATTTTTTTTAAAGAATTATATTTTAATGAATCTAAAACATTTATTAATGAACTAATTAATAATAATAATAATATTTCATAAGTTAATTCTAATTCATTTATCATAATAATTGGAAATAATTTTATTATTGTAATTATAAAATAAATTCCTTGCCATGTTAAATTTTCAACTATAATTAAAAATCATTTTGAAAATGGATATATTCCTAATTTAAACATAAAAATTAATAAAAAAAGATAAGACAAAATTGTATTATTAATTATTTGATTTATAAGTTTAAAAGCTATTAAATAAATTATAAAAATTATAAAAATTGAGGAAATAATATAATAATAAATTAAAGAAACAGGAATTTTTTTAACATATTTATTTACATAATAAATAAATAAATATGTATATATTTCTAAAATTAATCATTTATATATAATTCTAGAAATCATTAATATAATTACTAATATTGATAATCCAAATAAAAAATTAATTAACAAAAAAAAATTAGATGAAATAAAAATATATTTTTTTTTATTATTAAATAATTTAATTAATAATTAATTATAAAAATCATTTTAATATAAAATATTAATAATAAAAAATATTTTAATTATTAAAATATTTAATCAATAAAATACTTTTCATATAAAAATTAATTCTAAGTAAATTTGACATCAAGATGATTTACTTCCTAATCAACTTTCTGTAGATTAGTGATATGAAAGTTGATTAGGAAGTAAATCATCTTGATGTCAAATTTACTTAGAATTAATTTTTATATGAAAAGTATTTTATTGTAGATTAGTGATATGAAAGTTGATTAGAAATTAAATTATCTTGATGTCAAATTTACTTAGAATTAATTTTTATATGAAAAGTATTTTATTGTAGATTAGTGATATGAAAGTTGATTAGGAAGTAAATCATCTTGATGTCAAATTTACTTAGAATTAATTTTTATATAAATTTCTAATGTTTTAACATTAATTTAAATTTGCAATTTAATATTTTTTATAAATTATAGAAATATATTTATTAATTATAATAATTCTTTAAAATTCAAAATTTTACGTGCATTAACACTTAAATATAAAATTAAATTTATGGTAATATGCCTGATAAAAGGATTATTTTGATGAAATAAATTATATATTTAAAATATTGTTACTT